ACTGATAAAAGCGAATTTTAACTTAATTTCTCATTTAAATAAAATATTTAAGCTAAAATAAAAACATATAAGAAAAGAAAGCTCGAATTATAAATTAGTCTTTAAATAAAACATTTAACACGGCTTTGCTCATTTATCTTTATTATACACAGCTACAGTTAAGGTTAAACAGAACAAATTATATAAATTATATACTTAAAGTATGGTGTATGAATGAGCCTCTTTAGAGGGGAAGTGGAAGAAATAAACGTCTATTAATGTAAAATAAAAAAGGTTAAAATTAATACGATATACCTAATTTATTTTAAATTTTTATATATATAAAGTTTGATCCCTGCTTATTATTTTCTTGTTAGCTTATTTTATATACTTTATATGTTTTAATAGTCATTTGGTAGTGAATTAATTTATTTATAAGGTTATTCTTGATGTAGTAATGTTAATAGCTCTAAGTCAATCCGTGCCAGCACTTGCGGTTATACGTATAGGGTAAAGGAAATTTTTTGGTAAAAAGAAATTAGTTTGATTATTTAAACCATTTGAAATGATTTATTTTTAGGTAAAATTAGGCATAAATTTATTTTAATATTATAGATAGGAAACGAAAGGTTTAAAATTAAAAATATAAACCTGGATTAGATACCCAGTTATTTTTAATGTAGCACTTATTACCCGAGTAGTATAAGAGATCTAGAAATTTAAGGGATTTGGCGGTATTTTATTCTTATTAGAGGAACTTGTCCTGTAATCGATACTACACGAGGAGTTGACTTTCTTTTGTTCTCAGTTTGTATATCGCTGTCGTCAGAAAACTTTTATAGATTGTGTTTTCTTCTAGTATAAACTTCTAGACGTCAAGTCAAGGTGCAGCATATGGGAAAGGTTGAATGATGAGTTACAATAATGATAATTATTATGGATTGGTTTATGGAAAATAAGCTTTAAAGGTGGATTTATTAGTAAGTTTTTAATAGTAAGGAGGGCTGATTATTAGCTCTAAAATATGTACACATCGCCCGTCACTCTCATATTAGTTGAGATAAGTCGTAACATAGTAGGCGTATTGGAAAATGTGCCTGGATATATCAAAATAGAGTTTGGTAAAACACTTCATTTACACTGAAAAATTTTCTTTATAAGATATTTTGATAAGTTTATTGGATAATTTATAAGTAAAGTAATATATTAATTAGTATTATTTAGAAAATTGTGTTAGGCTTTGTACCGTAAGGGATTATGTTATTTTTATAAAAGAAGTAATTAGTATTTGTACCTTGTGTATTAGGGGTAGTTAAAATAGTAAATAGGTTATTCTTCCCGATGTATTTGTGGGCTAAGGCTTTATTATATTAGTGTAGCATAACTGATATTAATTTGGCTTTAGGGATGATATATTATTCAAACAATAAGATTTCTGGTTCTTTAAGAAGTTAATTTAATTAAGGTTAAGTTTTTATCTAAATTTAATTGATACATATAAAGGGACAATCTTTTATAGGTAATTTATATAAATGTTTGATTTTTAAATTATTTAGATTTAAAAATGATCTAATTTTTACAGTGTTATAATGAAGTTTAGATTTAATTTATTTTAAATAAATGTTATATTTTATATTAAAGTATTTTGGTAATTAGTATATAGTGATAATAATGATTATATTAGTAGTATTTTAGTTATTTAAGTTGTTTGTGTGTTTAATTTAGTTTAAGGAATTCAGCAATCTTAATTCTCGCCTGTTTAGCAAAAACATGGTTTTTTGGTTTTTAAGTAAAAAATCTGGCCTGCCCACTGAAAGTTTGAAGGGCTGCAGTATTTTGACTGTACAAAGGTAGCATAATCATTAGTCTTTTAATTGAAGACTGGTATGAAAGGTTTGACGGGGATTAACTGTCTCAAACTTAAAATTATAAACTTTATTTTTAGGGGAAAGAGCCTAAATATTACAAAGGGACGAGAAGACCCTATTAAATTTTATTTTTAATAGGTAAAATTTTATTTAAATAAAAGTTTTACTTACTAAATAATTTTGCTGGGGCGGCAAGTAATTAACATTACTGTTTTATAATATGTTATGAAACGTTATTATGATCCATTTTGGATGATATGAAGACTAAGTTACTATAGGGATAACAGCGTAATATTTTTTGAGAGTTCATATTGACAAAAATGTTTGCGACCTCGATGTTGGATTAAGAAGTCTTACTGGTGCAGTAGTTGGTATAGAAGGTCTGTTCGACCTTTAAATTCTTACATGATCTGAGTTCAGACCGGCGTGAGCCAGGTCGGTTTCTATCTTTTGTTGTGCTTTTTTTAAATTAGTACGAAAGGACCATTTAATATAAAATTTTTATTATAAGGGATTTAAGTAAAATTTTGTGAAAATAGATAGTAGTTATTTTGGCAGATTAGTGCACTGAATTTAGAATTCACTTAAGTATTTCATACATATAACAAATTGTAATGGCAGATTAGTGCATAGAATTTAAGCTTCTATTATGGGTTTCCCCTTATAATAATGGATACTACTATTTTTGTTGTAAATTTTTTATTCTTGATTGTCATGGTCCTGGTGGGGGTAGCTTTTATTACCCTTTTTGAGCGTAAAGTATTAGGCTATATTCAAATTCGTAAAGGCCCTAATAAAGTTAGAATAATTGGGGTCTTACAGCCTTTTGCTGATGCTGTGAAGTTGTTTACTAAAGGGCTAAGATACCCTTTTCGTATAAATTATTATATTTATTATTTAAGCCCGTCTATTATATTATTTGTAATAATATTAAGTTGGTTTATTTATCCTTTATTATTTGGTTTGTTTGACTATGAATATGGTATTTTGTTCTTTTTGTGCTGTACTAGTTTTAGTGTATATACGTTATTTGGGTCTGGGTGGGCCTCTAATTCTAAATATGCATTATTGGGGGCCTTGCGGGGGGTGGCCCAAACAATCTCCTATGAGGTTAGCATAGCTTTAATTCTGTTGGGTGTTGTAATTATATCTTTGAGATATGATTTAACTGTTATTATAAAACATCAGCAGATTATTTGATTTGTTTTTTTACTACTCCCTTTGTTTTACATTTGGTTTATTTCTGGTCTTGCAGAGTTAAATCGAACCCCCTTCGATTTTGCAGAAGGGGAATCTGAACTGGTATCTGGATTTAATGTTGAATATAGCGGAGGGGGTTTTGCTTTATTATTTATAGCCGAATATGGGGGGATTTTATTTATTAGTTTATTAACGGGGATCTTATTTTTTAGCGGGGGCTTAATTGGCCTGAGTGTAGGACTAGTAATAAGCTTCGTGGTTATTTGGGTTCGTGGGGTATTACCTCGATTTCGATATGATAAATTAATATCTTTGGCTTGAAAGAGCTTTTTGCCTATCTCATTAAATTATATTTTATTATGCTTTTGTGTATTATTATATTTTAGCTCAAAAAATAGTTTAATTAAAATTTTAACTTTGGAAGTTATAGACGGGAAAACCCCTTTTTTGAACACATATGCTCATACTTTTTCTGGTTATTAGTGGATTTTTTTCATTTATTTCTGTTCGAAAGCACATTTTGAATATATTATTAAGACTGGAGTTTATTATATTAGGGCTTGTTGTGGGGTTAACCGGAGTTTTTATAGGGGTTGAGTCTGAGAGTTATTTTATTCTCTACTTTCTTACTTTTGCGGCCTGTGAAGGGGCTTTAGGCCTTAGAATTGTTGTTGCGCTGATTCGTACTCATGGTAGAGATTTTTTTTACAATTTTAATATCTTGGAATGTTAAAAGTTAGTGTGTTAGTTGTTATCTTAACAGGATTATTATTTTTAGGGTTTTCATGAGATTTATTGTATTTTACGTTTGTTATTGTGTCTTTGTATATTTTATTATTAGGACACTATGAATTTGTTGATTTTAGTTATTTAGGAAATAGACTAGGAGGAGGTCTACTAAGAACCGTACTGGTTTGATTAAGAATTTGGATTATTATATTAATGATGTTGGCTAGACTAAAATCTATTAAGTATAATGAGGTGTATTTTTTATTAATTATATTATTTATGTTAATTTTTTTGATCTTGGTTTTTTTTAGTATTAATTTAATTTGATTTTATATTTCGTTTGAAGCAGTCTTGATCCCTACATATTTGTTAATTATTGGGTGAGGTTATCAACCTGAGCGTCTTCAGGCAGGCCTTTATTTAATTTTTTATACTATGTTTGTTTCTTTACCATTGTTGGTTGTAATTTTGTGGCTTAGAGTTAAAAATATTAATTTGATGAATTTATTTAGAGAATTAAACTGAATTAGAGCGTTCATTTTTTTGTGTGGGGTTGGGGCCTTTCTAGTAAAAATGCCGATGTTTTTTGTTCATTTATGATTACCAAAAGCTCACGTTGAAGCACCTGTTTCTGGTTCAATAGTTTTAGCTGGAATTCTCCTAAAAATGGGGGGTTTTGGGCTATATCGAATTAGTGAATATTTTATATTCATAGTAAAAAGCTTAGGAGTAGTTTGAATAAGAATTAGCTTAGTTGGGGGCCTATATATAAGATTAGTCTGTTTACGTCAAAGAGATCTTAAATCATTAATTGCATATTCTTCTGTAGTTCATATGGGATTAGTAATTGGGGGTCTAATAACAATAAGTTGAGTGGGCTTAGTAGGAGCATTTATTTTAATAGTTGGTCACGGACTTTGTTCTTCTGGGCTTTTTTGTTTGGCTAATATTAATTATGAGCGGCTACACAGCCGGAGCTTATTAGTAAACAAAGGGCTTATTAATTTATTACCTAGAGGGGCCTTAATGTGATTTCTATTAGTTAGCTCTAACATAGCAGCTCCTATATCTTTAAATTTGATTGGAGAGATCTCTTTACTAGGCTGTCTTTTAAGATATAGAACTTTTATAATATCTGTTTTAGTCTTGTTATCTTTCTTTAGCGCAGCCTATTGCTTATACTTGTATTCTTCTATTCAGCACGGGTCCTTAATTAAAGGAACAATACCTTTTTATGATATATTAATGGTTGAATATTTGGTTTTATTACTACACTGGGCCCCGTTAAATGCTTTATTTGTGAAAATAGATTTTTTTATAATATACTTAAATAGTTTAATTAAAATAAAAGGTTGTGGTTCTTTTGATGTAGGAAATACTTTAGGTAGTGAAATTTTTCAATATTAGTAAAATAATATCTTTCTTCTTGGGTTTCATTGGTCTAACCATCATTATATGCTCTTTATTCTTATTCTTTTTTGATAAAGTATATCTATTTGAATGAGTTTTTTTCTCTATAAATGGTATAGATATGAGCCTAGTTTTTTTATTTGATTGAATATCTTTACTGTTTTTTAGTGTTGTATTAATTATTTCTGCTAGAGTGCTATATTATAGATATTACTACATGGAGGGGGAAATGTACATGACCCGTTTTATTATGTTAGTATTATTATTTGTGCTATCCATAGTACTTGTTATTTTAAGACCGAGATTTATTAGAATTTTGCTAGGTTGAGACGGGCTAGGGCTTGTGTCTTATTGTCTTGTAATTTATTATCAGAATTATAAATCTTTTAGTGCAGGAATGTTAACTGTTCTTAGAAATCGAATTGGGGATGTGGGGCTACTAATTGCCATTGGGTGATTAATATCTTTCGGTAGATGAAACTTTTATTCTTTAGAGTGTTTTCATATATTTAATATTTGGGTTATTGTTTGTATTCTTGTGGCCGGGCTAACCAAAAGAGCTCAGATACCTTTTTCAGCCTGATTACCAGCCGCTATAGCTGCCCCCACCCCGGTCTCTGCTTTAGTCCACTCCTCAACCTTAGTCACTGCTGGGGTGTACCTTTTAATTCGTTTTTCACACTTGTTAGAGCCTTTTATTTTAGTTAAGAAAATTTTATTTTTCCTGGCTATGTTTACGATATTCTTGGCGGGGTTGGGGGCTAATTTCGAGATAGACCTAAAAAAGATTGTTGCTTTATCTACTTTAAGCCAGCTTGGTTTAATGATAAGAATGGTCGCGTTGGGAAACGAAGTTTTTGCTTTTTTCCACTTAATTACACACGCCCTATTTAAAGCATTATTGTTTCTCTGTGCAGGGAAAATTATTCATGTAATAAATGGGAGTCAGGATATTCGGTCAATAGGGAGAAGTGTTATAAGACTGCCTTTAAGCTTAATTTTTTTGAATTCCGCTAATTTTTCCTTATGTGGGTTTCCTTTTATAGCAGGGTTTTACTCTAAAGATTTAATTCTAGAGTTTATGGTTAACTCAAATTTAAATTTATTTATGGTAGGAGTATTATATGTTTCAACACTATTAACTTGTATATATTCTTTCCGTTTAAGATGATATTTAAGAGGAAAACCATATGACGGGGGGCCCCTCCTTTCAGTAGAGGATAATGAAAAAGGGTACACCAGACCTATAATAGTTTTATTTGTTGGTGCTTTATTTGGTGGGGCAGCCTTTAGATGGGCCCTCTTTGAAACCCCTCCTGTGATTGTTCTAGACCCCCCCTTTAAATTAATACCAGGCGTATTAATTATAGGAGGAGTCATTTTTGGGCTCAGCGTGCTTTACAATACAGGAGAATTAAAGACGACAAACCCAGCAGGGCGGAGCTTCGTTAGTTCAATATGATTTATGCCTTCTTTGTCCACTCAATATTTAATTAAATCTCCTTTAGAGATAGGAGACACAGTTGTTCTTTATAATGATAAAACATGAGGAGAATATTTTGGGGGACAAGGGATGATAAAATATTTTAGTTTTATTAGAACCCGCGTTCAAAGATGACAACACAACTCAATTAAGGCTTTTATCCTGCTATTCTTAACCTGATTTTTTGTACTACTTTATATAATGTATTTAAATAGCTTATTTAAAGCGAGGCTTTGAAGAAGCCCAGAAGATTCTAAATCTTTAAATAAGTGATATGGCCGACTCAGGCGGAGGATTGTAAATCCTCTTATAATAGCCTATCTATTTATCATTATATATCTTAGTGTATGGCACAAAAGAATTTGACTCTTTTAGACCTAGCTCAAACTAGGGGGTATTACACCTTTTCCTTCCTTTTTTTGACGGAAGGAAAAGGTGTCAGCAAATTAATTTATTATGGTTTAGTTATATTAAATATATATATTTATTGTAAAGATATCTGGCTGAAAGATATTTAGTGTGAAGAGTTTAGTCTAGTTGGTACCCTTTAATTTACGTACATTGAGGAAAAAGTGAAAGATCCGGAGGGAGCCTCTGCGAGGCTCCTGAAGGAAAAAATTTATTATTGTTTAATTGAATATTTACGAATAAGACCTCTGCCAAGTCGGGGCGAGTATGAGAGTAAGTTCTTGGGGCGATTGACTGCTATATAGGGCTCTGAATTCTTTAAGATTCCTGAAATAGGTAAAATAGGCACTTAATATAAATACAAGTCTTAGGAAAACAAAAAAGTAATAAATAGATGTATATAGAGAGAGGAAGGGTATAGGTGTTTGAGTTTCCTTTTGTTCATAAAAAAAAAGAAAACTCAAACTTATTTATTTACAGTTCTTAGAGGTTATCTCAAATTTGATTTACAAGATCACTATTTTAATTAAATTATAAAAACGGTTAAGCTATTAGATTTATTATGTTCTATATAATATTTTCAAGATATTATCTTATTTAGTTAAATAGCTATAGTATTTTGTTTAGTGGTTTTAGTAAAAAGAATGAAAAATATATAATTGTTAGGGTTTGGCCGATGAAGATGTATGGGTCTTCCACGGGGCGGGCTCCAATTCATGTTAGTAAGATGAAGGTGTTAATGAATGTTCAGAATATGATCTGTCTGAGGGGGTGAAATTGTGTTGATTTAATTAGTTTAAAGTCTATTAAAGGGAGTAGGAAGAGGATTAATACTGATAGGGCGAGGGCAATCACTCCACCGAGTTTATTGGGGATTGAACGGAGAATTGCATACGCGAATAGGAAATATCATTCGGGTTGAATGTGAATTGGTGTAACTAGGGGGTTGGCCGGAATGAAATTTTCTGGGTCTGTCAATAAGTTAGGGGAGATTAGTGCAATTGTTATGAATGGTGTTAATAAAAAGGTTAACCCTATTAGGTCTTTTAAGGAGAAAAAGGGGTGAAAGGGGATTTTGTCTATTCTTATTTTAAGTCCTAGTGGATTATTTGACCCTGTTTGATGCAAAAATAGTAAGTGAATAATAACTAGGGCTGCGACGACAAAAGGAAAAAGAAAATGGAAGGTGAAAAATCGGGTTAAAGTAGCATTATCCACTGCAAATCCTCCTCAAACTCATTGAACGAGGCTGGTTCCAAGATAGGGAACAGTGGATAAAAGATTTGTGATTACTGTTGCCCCCCAAAAGGATATTTGTCCTCATGGTAAGACATATCCTAAGAATGCGGTTAGTATTGTGACGATAAAAATGATACTTCCTGACATTCATGTAAAGTGTAGGGTGTAAGAATTATAATATAGTCCTCGTCCAATGTGGGCATATATGCAAATAAAGAATAGTCTTGCCCCATTTGCGTGTAAAGATCGCATTAACCACCCGTAGTTAACGTCTCGGGAAATGTGACAAATATTTATGAAAGCTAGTTCGGTTGAAGGGGCATAGTGAATGGAAAGGAATAGTCCGGTTATAATTTGAATAACTAGACAGATTCCTAGTAAGGAGCCTATGTTTCACATCAGTGAGATATTTCTTGGTCTGGGGAGATCAACTAAGGAGGCATTTACAATTTTAATAATGGGGTGTGTTTTTCGTAGAGGTAGGGCCATAAGTTCTTATACGAAGGGGTCCTTCTTTAAATAGTGTAATTTTAGAAACAATAAGTAGGGTTAAAAGTAGATAGAGGGCTAAAAATAGGGTCATTAATGTTAGGGATATGCTGAAAATTTTTATGGTAGGGAGGAGTTCCGTATTATTTATGGTGATATCTTTTATTGTGTAGTTTGAGGGGAGAATAATAAGGATCAGCAATAGAAGGAGGGGGTAGTAAGATATTTTAAGAAATTTTTCGTTAGGAGCTAAAGTGGAGATATAAACAAACAGAACTAAAAGGGCACCAAGGAAAATTAAGAATAAAATGTATGATAGCCAAGAGAAGTTTAATGTTAATCATATATATATTGAAATTCTTAGGGTTAGGACAATAATTGTAATGCCTATTATTATTGGGTGGAATATAAGGGGAAATAGGATGGTGATGATCATTATTAATAGTGTTATATTAAATATTGTTTCTAAGATTACTCTATTATAACAATGAAGGTGTTAGGTGTTACTTACACTATAGAAAAGAGAGTTATTAACATTCTTATATGTTATTAATTAAGTTAGCGGCTTAACGAAAAATAGCTCCTTAGTAGGGACTAATATAGTGTCCAATTAGTTATTAACAGTAACTTGCCTATTTGGCTTCAGCTAAAAATAAGGACATAATTCAAGGACCAAGTCGAAATTGGCTGTGATTTTTCACTTCTTATTTAGGCGTAACCTTTAATTGGTAAGGTTTAATTGCAAATTAAGTATTATGTTTTAATTATACACCTAAATGGTTCAGTTTAGGGCCCCGTTTAATCATTCATAGTACAAACCAAGGAGTAAGATAAAGATGAATAGAACAATAAGTAGTAAGGTGTTAATATTATTAAAATTGGAGATAATGAGGGGTATTGGGAGAAGAAGGGCAATTTCAACATCAAAAATTAAGAAAATTACGGCAATAAGGAAAAATTGTAATGAAAAAGGGGTTCGTGAGGTATTTTTGGGGTCAAATCCACATTCAAAGGGTGATACGGCTTCTCGGTCTGCTTTTGGTGTTTGAGAAGTGATCAGTGGAAGTATTATTAAGATTAGTGAAATTATAAGTAGTATTGAAGCAAATAAGAATATGATTACTACATTTAATAGGTTTAATCTTATTGATTGGAAGTCAATTGTACATAAATACTCATGTAGTTTAGCCTCCTCATCAGTAAATTGATATGTATAGGAAAAGTCATACTACATCTACAAAATGTCAGTATCAAGCAGCGGCTTCAAATCCGAAGTGATGATGAGGCGAGTAATGAAACAATACATGACGTAAGAGACAAACTGTAAGGAAAGAGGTTCCAATAATGACATGAAGACCATGAAAGCCTGTGGCTATAAAGAAAGTTGATCCATACACTGAGTCTGCAATTGTAAAGGGTGCTTCGATATATTCAAATGCTTGGAGGGCAGTAAAATAAAACCCTAAGATAATTGTAATAGAGAGGGCTTGAGTGGCCTGGGTATAATTTGAGTTGATTAGACTATGGTGGGCTCATGTTACTGTGACGCCTGAAGACAGTAAAATGGCTGTATTTAATAAAGGGATTTGAAATGGATTAAAAGGAAGAATATCTTGTGGGGGCCACATAGACCCTGTTTCTATTGTTGGGGTAAGACTTCTGTGGAAAAAAGCTCAAAAAAAAGACACGAAGAAAAGAATTTCTGATACAATAAAAAGAATTATTCCTCATTTTAATCCTATAATTACTTTTAAGGTATGAAGGCCTTGGTGTGTGCCTTCTCGTGTAACATCTCGTCATCATTGAATTATCGTGAGTAATAAGAGTACTACGCCCAAGGTAATTAGGTTTATATTATTAGAATGAAAGAGCTTAATACCCCCTATGGTAATTGATAGGGCTCCAACAGCTGCTGTTATAGGTCATGGTCTCTTTTCTACCAAGTGATATGGGTGGTTATGATTTGACATAAGTTGTTTCTCTAATATATAATGTAGTTAGAACTGCAAAGACGTAAGCCTGAATTATAGCAACTGCTGATTCAAGAGTAATGAGAGCAATTTGGGTTATAATAATGATGGGTAAAAGTGTTGTTGGGCTAGTTGGGCCTTGATTTCCTAGTAAGGTTATTAGTAAATGACCTGCAATTATATTAGCAGCCAGTCGAACGGATAGTGTAAGAGGTCGGATTAGGTTTCTGATAGATTCAATACATACTATAAAAACTGTAAGGGCTGGAGGAGTACCTTGAGGGACCAGGTGGGCTAATATATGTAATGTGTGGTTAATTCAACCATATAATATTAAGGCTACTCATAAAGGTAGAGCTAGGGTTACGGTCAATATTGGGTGGCTTGTAGCGGTAAAAACATAGGGGAATAACCCCATAGAGTTATTTAGGAGGATGAAGAGAAACAATCTTATAAGTATTATTGTGGCCCCTGAGAAATTTGTGGGCCCTAGTAAAGTGGAAAATTCTTTTTTTAATGTAATAGTGATTAGATTAAAAATACTTCTAGATCGGGTTGGAGGTAATCAATATATTACTGGGATTATAATGAAGATTAATGAAATACTGATTCAATTTAGTTTAAGAGATATAATTTGAGTAGAGGGGTCAAAGATGGAAAAAAGACTTGTTATCATTTTCAGTTTGAGCTTATTTTTGGTAAAGGGGCCTGAATTATTGAAGGAGTTTGATTGTAATTATAGTTAATAAAAATAGTTGTTAATAGATATACAATAATGAAAGTGAGAAACATGAACAATCAATTTATGGGAAATATTTGTGGTATAAGAAAATATCTTGTGATAATTTTAGCATGACAAGCTAGTGTTATAAGTTAACTAATTTTCTCATTAGAAGTAATAATTTACTATTAATTGGTTTAAGAGACCAGTGCTTATGTTTCGGCCATCTAATGAGTTCTTATTAGCTAATCAATTAATGAAATATTTCATGGGTACAGTCTCAAGTACAATAGGTATAAATCTGTGGTTTGCCCCACAAATTTCTGAACATTGACCATACCATAAACCAGGGCGTGTAATGAGAAAAGATACTTGGTTAAGTCGTCTAGGGACTGCGTCTGCTTTGATGCCTAAGGCAGGAATAGTTCATGAGTGTAGAACATCTGCTGCTGTAATTAGTATTCGGATTTGAGCATTTATTGGTAGGATAGTTCGGTTATCTACATCTAACAGACGAAATCCATTAATGGGGGTCTCTTCTGTGGGGATTATATAAGAATCAAATTCAATTGTGTTGAAATCTGTATATTCATAAGATCAATATCATTGATGGCCTGTTGTTTTAAGTGTTAAATCTGGGATATTAACTTCATCTAATAAGTAAAGAAGTCGTAAAGAGGGGAGTGCAATAAAAATTAGAATAATACCAGGTAGCACTGTTCATACGGTCTCAATTTCTTGTCCCTCTAGTAGGAAACGATTGGTGTGTTTGTTTAATATTAGTATTATAAATATATATATTACTAAAGATAAAATTATGGTTAGAATGAGCAAAGTGTGATCATGAAAAAAAATTAGCTGTTCTATTAAGGGGGAGGCACTATTTTGAAATAATAGGTTAGCTCAGGTTGCCATATGCTATTTAATTAGTAATGTTAGTTGATTATATGTATGATCTTCTGGCGGGGTGTGGTATTGTCATTCAATAGATGCGTTGTTATTAATTGAGAATAGTACTGGGCGAGCACTAATTATTGCTTCTCAAATAATAATGATAAGTATGAGTACACCAAAGAAAGACATGGTTGAGCCCACTGAGGAGACAATATTTCATGTTGTATAAGCATCTGGGTAATCTGAATATCGGCGGGGTATTCCTCTTAGGCCTAAAAAGTGTTGAGGAAAGAATGTTATGTTTACACCGATGAATATTAATATGAAATGTATTTTGGATCATATTGGGTTTAGTGAAAATCCTATTATTAGTGGAAATCAGAATATAATTCCGCCTAAAATAGCAAATACAGCTCCCATAGATAGGACATAGTGGAAATGGGCTACTACATAATAAGTGTCATGTAATATAATATCAATTGATGAGTTAGCTAAGACAACTCCTGTTAGACCTCCTATTGTAAATAAAAACACAAAGCCTAACGCTCATAATAAAGGGGTCTCATACGAGAAATTTGTTCCATGAAGGGTGGCTAATCAGCTAAAGATTTTAATTCCTGTGGGAACAGCAATAATTATTGTTGCTGCTGTAAAGTAAGCTCGTGTGTCTACATCTATTCCAACTGTAAATATGTGGTGTGCCCACACAATAAAGCCTAGTAAGCCAATGGCTACTATTGCGTAGATTATTCCTAAAGAACCAAAGGTCTCTTTTTTGCCTCTTTGTTGAGCAATAATATGGGAGATTATACCAAAACCTGGGAGAATTAAGATATATACTTCAGGGTGTCCAAAGAATCAAAATAGGTGTTGGTATAAAATGGGGTCACCTCCACCTGAGGGGTCAAAGAAAGAGGTATTAAAATTTCGGTCTGTAAGTAGTATTGTAATAGCCCCTGCTAATACCGGAAGAGATAATAGTAATAGTACGGCAGTAATTTTTACTGCTCATACAAATAAAGGTATTTGTTCAAACAGTATGCCTGCTGTTCGTATATTAATAATTGTGGTAATAAAGTTAATTGCACCTAAAATAGAGGACGCCCCAGCAAGATGTAGGGAAAAAATTGCTATATCTACTGATGGGCCTGCGTGGGCTAAAGCTGAGGCTAAAGGAGGGTAGACAGTTCACCCTGTCCCAGCTCCTTTCTCTACAGCCGAGGAGGCTAATAGTAAAAATAAGGCAGGGGGTAAAAGTCAAAAGCTTAAATTATTTATTCGGGGGAAGGCCATATCTGGTGCCCCCAACATTAAAGGGACAAGTCAGTTACCAAAACCTCCAATTATGATGGGCATAACTATAAAGAAAATTATAATAAAAGCGTGTGCAGTAACGATAACATTATAGATTTGATCGTCTCCGATTAGGCTTCCGGGTTGTCTAAGCTCTAAGCGAATTAATATTCTTAGTGAGGTCCCAAGCATTGCTGCTCAAGCTCCAAAAATTAAATATATAGTTCCAATGTCCTTATGGTTAGTAGAGAATAATCATCGCGTAAAAGGCTTTATAGTTTAGTTAGAATTTTGAATTGCAAATTCAAGGGTATATTGATTATTAAAGCTTAAATAACTTTATTTTTAACTTTGAAGGTTAATAGTTTATATAACTTAAAGCTTTATATTATAATTATTAAAGGCAAAGTAATAATTGGGCTTATTCTTAATAGCTTAAGCCATCTTTTCAAAGGGACTAGGGTTTTATTAAACCAGCATAGTTTTGGTGCTATTATAAGCAAATTAAAAGAAATTCGTATGTAAAAATATAGGGTTAAAGTACTACATATTACTAGAAAGACTCTAATTAAGAAAATAGTTCTTGAGGTAAGTGAGGTTAATACTAGTCATTTTGGTAAAAATCCGATGAAAGGAGGCATCCCCCCTAAGGAGAGGAGATTTAAGAACAAACCTAATGAAATAAGAGACAAGGAGTAATGGCTATTTATTAGTTGTGTTAAATGAATGAAATTGTTGGATATTAAAATTAAAATAATTGTTAATGTAATTAATCTATAAATAATAAAATAGATTAGTAAAACACTAATTGAAATGATTGCTCTTATAATTATTCACGCTAGGTGGTTAATTGAAGAGTAAGCTAAAATTTTTCGTAGTAACAGCTGGTTTAAACCTCCTACGGCACCTACAGCTGCGGACAAGAGAACTACTATATAAAGGAATAAAGAGGAGAGGTTATAGGTTGTTAGTAGGAATAGAGGGGCAATTTTTTGTCATGTTAATAGTATTATGGAGGCTGATCATGTGAGCCCCTCTATTACTTGTGGAAACCAAAAATGTACTGGGGCAGCACCAAGTTTTAATACTAATGCTAATGGGATTATAGAAAAAGCTAATAAGTTAGTAATGTCTATTGCATTTAGAATATGATCTCTTATTAGCATGGTAGCGGAAAGAAAGATTATAATAGATCCAGAAGACTGAATTAAGAAGTATTTTAGAGCAGACTCATTTCTTAGCTTATTATTTGTTAAGATAATTGGAATGAAAGCTATTATGTTTACTTCTAAGCCTGCTCAAGCTATTAGTCAGGAAGAAGAAGACAAGGTGATTGTAGTGCCACAAAATACAAAGAATAAGGGGATAGATTTATTTAATATTAAATATATTGGAAAAGAGAGGGATCATTAACTCTATACTTGGGGTATGGACCCAATAGCTTTAGTTAGCTTACTTTTACTATTAGGGGTAAATAATTACGTAAATTATAATATCAGAATAACCCTTTTCTCAGGCACCCTAAT